TTCGTTGGTAGAATGGAAAGAATTGGAGGAAGAAGAACCCACGGGGAACGAATGGGAAGATCGAAAAGTTGGAAGAAGAAAAGATTTTTTGCTTAGACGCATGGAATTGGCTAAGCATTTTATTCGAACAAATATAGAACCAAAATGGATGGTTTTGTGTCTATTACCAGTTCTTCCTCCTGAGTTGAGACCAATCTATCATATAGATGAGGATAAACTAGTGACCTCGGATATTAATGAAATCTATAGAAGAATTATCTATCGGAATAATACTCTTACAGATCTATTAACAACAAGTATAGCTACGCCAGAAGAATTAATAATATCTCAGGAAAAATTGCTACAAGAAGCCGTGGATGCACTTCTTGATAATGGAATCTGCGGACAACCAATGAGGGACGATCATAATAGAGTTTACAAGTCGCTTTCAGATGTAATTGAAGGTAAAGAAGGAAGAGTTCGCGAGACTCTGCTTGGTAAACGGGTCGATTATTCAGGGCGGTCTGTGATTGTCGTGGGCCCTTCACTTTCCTTACATCGATGTGGATTGCCTCGCGAAATAGCAATAGAACTTTTCCAGGCATTTGTAATTCGTGACCTAATTAGAAAACATCTTGCTTCGAACATAGGAGTTGCTAAGAGTCAAATTCGAAAAAAAAAACCGATTGTATGGGAAATACTTCAGGAAATTCTGGATGACCATCCTGTATTGCTGAATAGAGCGCCTACTCTGCATAGATTAGGCATACAGGCATTTCTCCCTGTTTTAGTGGAGGGGCGTGCTATTTGTTTACATCCATTAGTTTGTAAGGGCTTTAATGCAGACTTTGACGGGGATCAAATGGCTGTTCATGTGCCTTTATCTTTGGAGGCTCAAGCAGAGGCACGTTTACTTATGTTTTCTCATATGAATCTTTTGTCTCCAACTATTGGAGATCCCATTTCTGCACCAACTCAAGATATGCTTAGTGGACTCTATGTCTTAACGAGTGGTAATCGTCGCGGTATTTGTGTAAATAGGTATAATCCATGTAATCGTAGAAACTATCAAAATGAAAATAATAAGTATAAAAAAAAAAAAGAACCCTTTTTTTGTAATGCCTATGATGCAATTGGCGCTTATCGGCAAAAACAAATAAATTTAGGTAGTGCTTTGTGGCTGCGGTGGCGACTAGATCAACGCGTTATTGCTGCAAGAGAAGCTCCCATCGAAATTCACTATGAATCTTTGGGTACCTATTATGAGATTTATGGACACTATCTAATAGTAAGAAGTATAAAAAGGGAAATTTTATATATATATATTCGAACCACTCTTGGTCATATTTCTCTTTATCGAGAAATAGAAGAAGCCATACAGGGGTTTTGGCAGGGCTGTTGTAATTCTATGCTACCCGCGGGAATTCGAGTCTCGCCGGGTTAACTAGGACCATAATTGCGGAATTTATACGTAAATCAAGATCTAGAAAAGGAAGTTTTCCAATCACTGACTCAAACCCATTGTCAAATTCTACTCAGCGCAATATGGAGGTACTGATGGCAGAACGGCCCACTCAGGTCTTTCACAATAAAGTGATAGACGGAACTGCCATGAAACGACTTATTAGTCGATTTATTGATCACTATGGAATAGGATATACATCACATATCCTGGATCAAGTAAAGACTCTGGGTTTCCGACAAGCTACCGCCGCATCCATTTCATTAGGAATTGATGATCTTTTAACAATACCTTCTAAAAGATGGCTAGTTCAAGACGCTGAACAACAAAGTTTTATTTTGGAAAAACACCATCATTATGGGAATGTACACGCGGTAGAAAAATTACGTCAATCGATCGAGATATGGTATGCCACAAGTGAATATTTGCGACAAGAAATGAATCCAAATTTTCGGATGACCGATCCTTTTAATCCAGTTCATATAATGTCTTTTTCGGGAGCCAGAGGAAATGCATCTCAGGTACATCAATTAGTAGGTATGAGAGGATTAATGTCGGATCCCCAAGGTCAAATGATTGATTTACCCATTCAAAGCAATTTACGCGAAGGGCTCTCTTTAACAGAATATATTATTTCTTGCTACGGAGCCCGTAAAGGAGTTGTGGATACCGCTATCCGAACATCAGATGCAGGATATCTCACGCGCAGACTTGTTGAAGTAGTTCAACACATTGTTGTACGTCGAACAGATTGTGGCACCGTTCGAGGTTTTTCTGTAAGTCCTCGAAATGGAATGATGGCGGACAGGATTTTTATCCAAACATTAATTGGGCGTGTATTAGCAGATGATATATATATAGGTTCGCGATGCATTGCTACTAGAAATCAAGATATTGGGATTGGACTTGTCAATAGATTCATCACTTTTAGAGCACAACCAATCTCTATTCGAACCCCCTTTACTTGTAGGAGTACATCTTGGATTTGTCAATTATGTTATGGCCGGAGTCCAGCTCATGACGACCTGGTCGAATTGGGAGAAGCTGTTGGTATTATTGCAGGTCAATCTATTGGAGAACCGGGCACTCAATTAACATTAAGAACTTTTCATACCGGCGGAGTATTCACAGGGGGTACTGCAGAACATGTGCGAGCCCCTTCTAATGGAAAAATAAAATTTAATGAGGATTTAGTTCATCCGACACGTACACGTCATGGACATCCTGCTTTTCTATGTTCTAGAGACTTGTATGTAACTATTGAGAGTGAAGATATTATACACAATGTGTGTATTCCGCCCAAAAGTTTTCTTTTAGTTCAAAACGATCAGTATGTAGAATCAGAACAAGTCATTGCTGAGATTCGCGCGAGAACATCCACTTTGAATTTGAAAGAGAAGGTTCGAAAACATATTTATTCTGACTCAGAGGGCGAAATGCACTGGAATACCGATGTGTACCATGCACCTGAATTTACATATGGTAATATTCATCTCTTACCAAAAACAAGTCATTTATGGATATTATTAGGGGAGCCCTGGAGATCCAGTCTAGGACCCTGTTCGATCCACAAGGATCAAGATCAAATGAACGCTTATTCTCTTTCTGTTAAGCGAAGATATATTTCTAACCCCTCAGTAACTAATAATCAAGCGAGACACAAATTTTTTAGTTCGTATTTTTCTGGTAAAAATCAAAAGGGAGATAGGATTCCCGATTATTCAGAACTTAATCGAATGACATGTACTGGTCGTTGTAATCCGGCCATTCTCGAGGGAAATTCTGATTTATTGGCGAAGAGGCGAAGAAATAGATTCATCATCCCACTCGAATTGCTTCAAGAAGGCGAGAACCAACTAATACCTTCTTCAGGTATCTCAATTGAAATCCCCAGAAATGGTATTCTGCGTAGAAATAGTATTCTTGCTTATTTCGATGATCCTCGATATATAAGAAAGAGCTCGGGACTTACTAAATATGAGACTAGAGAACTTAATTCAATCGTCAACGAAGAGGATTTGATTGAGTATCGAGGAGTCAAGGTATTTTGGCCAAAATACCAAAAGGAAGTAAATCCATTTTTTTTTATTCCCATGGAAGTTCACATTTTGGACGAATCTTCGTCCATAATGGTACGGCACAATAGTATTATTGGGGTAGATACGCAAATCACTTTAAATAGAAGAAGTCGGGTAGCCGGATTGGTTCGAATCAAGAAAAAAGCAGAAAAAATTAAACTGATAATCTTTTCCGGAGATATACATTTTCCTGGAAAGACAAATAAGGCATTCCGATTGATACCACCAGGAGGGGGAAAACAAAATTGCAAAGAATACAAAAAATTGAAAAATTGGCTCTATATCCAACGAATGAAACTTTCCAGGTATGAAAAAAAATATTTTGTTTTGGTTCAACCTGTAGTCCCATATAAAAAAACGGACGGTATAAATTTAGGAAGACTTTTCCCGCCGGATCTCTTGCAGGAAAGTGATAATCTACAACTTCGAGTTGTCAATTATATCCTTTATTACGACCCAATTCTTGAAATTTGGGACACAAGTATTCAATTAGTTCGGACTTGTTTAGTGTTGAATTGGGACCAAGACAAAAAGATCGAAAAGGCCTGTGCTTCCTTTGTTGAAATAAGGACAAATGGTTTGATTAGAGATTTTCTAAGAATCGACTTAGCGAAGTCACCTATTTCGTATACCGGAAAAAGGAACGATCTGTCGGGTGCAGGATTGATATCTGAGAATGGATCAGATCGCGCTAATGTCAATCCGTTTTCTTCCATTCATTCCTATTCCAAAGCAACCATTCAAGAATCCGTTAATCCAAATCAAGGGACTATTCATACGTTGTTGAATCGAAATAAGGACTCTCAATCTTTGATAATTTTGTCATCATCCAATTGTTCTCGAATAGGTCCATTCAACGATGTAAAATCTCCCAATATAATAAAAGAATCAATCAAAAAGGACCCCCTAATTCCAATTAGTAATTCGTTGGGCCCCTTAGGCTTTCCAATTTCTAATTTGGATTTATTTTCCCATTTAATAACCCATAATCAGATCTTACTAACTAACTATTTGCAACTTGACAATTTAAAACAGAGTTTTCAAATACTTAAATATTATTTACTGGATGAAAAAGGTAAAATTTATAATCCCTATTCATGCAGTAACATTATTTTGAATCCATTCAATTTGAATTGGTATTTTATCCATTACAATTATTGTGAAGAGAGATCTACAATTGTTAGTCTTGGGCAGTTTCTTTGTGAAAATGTATGTATAGCAAAAAAAGGACCACATTTAAAATCGGGTCAAGTTCTAATTCTTCAAGTTGACTCTGTGGTAATACGATCAGCTAAGCCTTATTTGGCTACTCCAGGAGCAACCGTTCATGGACATTATGGGGAAATCCTTTACGAAGGAGATACATTAGTTACATTTATATATGAAAAATCAAGATCTGGTGATATAACGCAAGGTCTTCCAAAAGTGGAACAGGTGTTAGAAGTGCGTTCGATTGATTCAATATCGATGAATCTCGAAAA